CCGTAACCCAGCAAAGAAAGTACATTACATTAGGGATTGGCGACTTACCCATTCAGTGACTTTGGCACTGGACGTTCTCAAAATGGGTACTATCGGGTCGGGTGAATTAGAGAATAGACAGACGTCTGTTGGCATTCCAGCCTTCCTTCTCCTTTCAGGGCCTATCCGAAAGAGGATCGTACCTCTTGGTCGTGAATATCTGAATAGGACGAACCCGCCTCCGTGGATATCTTTGCTTCGGAACAAAGCAATTAGAATTAGGCTCGGTCAACTGGAATGTGTATTATCCGTATGGGAGATCTTCCATCCATCGACCTGAGACGAAGAGAAAGGTCTATCTATCTTCTTTAGTTATTCAATGAAACCAATGATTCGTTATTGGAGCAGATAGCAACAACCATTTCAGCGGACATGCGTATTTTCCGATGGATTTACATGGTTTCATTAGTATAAATTGTTTGATGTAGCGAGTAATAGGCTCTTTCGCCGTTCAAGAATTCTTGTTTAAGCAGTTCATATCATCCACACATAGTGATCTAAGATTTCAATTCTTCCATGTTTCAGCAGTAGCATATTGTTCCACGGAGTTAAGGCCAAAAAGATGGAAGAAACAAGTGTTTCCACGACTCTACCATCCGGCCAATTCTGTTCCACTTAATCCCCTTTTCATGGGCACATATCTTTACGGCTAAGGAATGGGGAATCTTTCTCCTGTTACATGAATCAAATGTTTCATTTCATCCGGGAAAAGCCATCTCTTTCTCAACAATGTCTTTGTCATTTGATCCAATAGCGTTCCGTTAGATAGGAACAGATTTGATAAATACTGATAACTCTCGGATAGAGTATTAGAACGGAAAGGTCCATTAGATAATGAACTATTGGTTCTAAACCATCTCTGGCGATGAATCAACAATTCGAAGTGCTTTTCTTGCGTATTCTTGATGAACCAGCGTTTATATATAGATGTAGGAGGATTTGTTTGGGAAGCAATAAGCCCCTTTGACATCTCTTCATCTGCAAAGAATTCTCGACGTGAAAACACAGAGACAGAGGGCTGATCTTTGAATAGGGAAAAGAATGGATCCGCAGGGTCCCAAATGAATTGGCTTGTTCGAAAAAAGCCTTGTTCTTTGGAAGATCTATCTCGTGTCTGGTACTGCATGGTTCCACTCTGCAAGAACTCCGAATCATTCTCTTGAAGCTCATCCTCTTTATGATAAATGATCCATTTGCCCCGAAATGACCCAGTCCAATAGGGAAATCCCAATTCAGTGGGCCTTTCGATACAATCAAATAGATTAGGGCGCCATATTCTAGGAGCCCAAACTATGTGATTGAATAAATCCTCCTCTATCTGTTGCGGATCGAGGGCCCCTTCCCCTTCTTCAAACTCCGATTCGTATTTTTCATATAGAAATCTCTGATCAACGATAGAACAAGATCCATTTTGCATCATATCTAACTGATTCCTTGGTTCGGACCGAAGAAGTAATGTCACTCGATTATTATCAAACTGACTGCAATATTTTTCTGTCCGTGAGGATCCCGCCAGAGCCAGAGTGCCTTCTACTTCTAATAGTAATAATAGTAATAGGCCATGAACTAGATCAGAATCATTCTCAACGAATCCATAAGAAGTGATCCAATTTTTTTCATCGTGTCTGGATGAAGACCAAAGATCTTGAGCGACCGATCCGGCAGAACAACTCAAAAGATAAAGAAGTATCGTGAATTTCTTCATGCTCGTTCCAAGTTCGAAGTACCATTTGTACAAATAAGAATCCCCTCCCTTACATGATTTCTTCTTCATATAGATAGATATAGGATCTATGGGGCAATTACTTAGAAGTACATTTTGTGTAACAGCCCTTCCTATCTGATAGAAAAGGATCCCATGATCCTGAACCGATCTTATCTGGGATCGAAAATCCCAAGTTTTTCTATGAAGAGCTGATCTAATTGTATTAGTTTCTATAATGGATTTCTTCTGTGTAATACTAATTGATAGGGCCTCATTGATAAGTGCTACAAGATCTCGCGCATTGGAACCCATGGTTATGGACCCGAATCCGTTAGTATGGAACATCTTCTTTTCCAAGTGAAATCCCCTAGTATATGAAAGAATGAAAAAGTGCTTTCGTTGTTGTGGAAGAAGAAGCCTTCGTATCTTAATGCATGTATTTAATTTATTCGGAGCTATTAGAGCGGGATCCACTTTTTGGGGAATATGAGTCGAAGCAATAACAAGAATCTTTCCAGTGTAACATCTTTCACAATCCCTGGAGAGATAGTTCTCTAATAGACCGAGGGATAAGTAATTCGACTCATTCACATGCAGATCATGAATGTTTGGAATCCATATTATGCAAGGAGACATTGCTTTTGCTAATTCGAATTGAAGGGTGATATCAAATAGGTCTATTTTCGGCGTCATATACATAGTTAGCACATTCGTCATAGTTAGCAGCTCCGTATCAATATCAAGGTCATCATCACT